AGGAAATTTGTTCGTGGTAAAGACAAGATACGCTTGGACCAGAAAAACATGTGCCCAAAAATATCTTATTTTTGGGCACATGTTTTGGCGGTAAAAAAAAATGGACTCAAGGAGAGGTTTCTGTAACGTATTAATAAGCTATACCCATACTGCGGGTTGTTTCATGCCATAAATAAACTCGAACACTCAAGAAATCCGTTGGGCAGGCGGATTCGCATCTCTTACAGCCGACACAATCCTCTGTTCTTGGAGCGGAAGCTATTTGTTTGGCTTTACATCCGTCCCAAGGTATCATTTCTAATACATCCGTAGGACAGGCTCGGACACATTGAGTACACCCAATACATGTATCATAAATCTTTACTGAATGCGACATTGGATCGATATTTTTGAACGTGATAAAGTTTCAATCTAGTAACTTGATAAATGAATTATATATTTAAATACTAATACTAGATGAATCGATGAGTTACCCGGTTTTTTCTGGATTGACAGTGCCAAACTACTTTGATTTCTTATCTTTGTGATAACATGATCATACCTTACGTGGCACACATGCTAATTTTAATTGATTTATGAAAATTCTAATTTTATTTTAATAGGATAATATTACTTATTCAACAAATTAGATTGATTTATACGAGTTGATTTTCTGTTACGATAAATTGATGAAACAATAGCGAGTCCAATAGCGGCTTCAGCAGCTGCAATAGCTATAACAAAAATAGAAAAAATTGCTCCTTTTAATTGACGACTATCAAAAAAATCAGAAAATGTTACAAAATTTAGATTAACCGCATTTAATATAAGTTCAAGACACATAAGAGCCCTAACCATATTTCTACTTGTAATCAATCCATATAGACCGACAGAAAATAAATAGGCACTCAAAACAAGTACATGTTCGAGCATCATTAACCAACTCCTCATCAATCTCGATTCATTTCAATATGAACAACAATTTAACCAATTGGATTGACTAGAATAATGAAATAAAGGAATATATTGGGAATAGATCAAACTAATAAAGACCAAAGTCAAATAGAAAAAGGAAATGCATGTGATAGCTCATAACAAGGGTTTTCCGGTTCTAAAGAGTTATTATTGACGAGCTACAGCAATTGCGCCGATTAACGCAACTAAAAGAATTAGTGAAATAAATTCAAACGGAATAAAAAAATCTGTTGATAAATGAATCCCAATTTGTTGACTATTACTTATCAGATCTTGCTCTATAATCTGGCTTGCTTTTGTAGTCCAAATAATCCCGTACCATGACGTATCTGGAATAGTAGTAATTAGTGAAAAAAAAATACTTGTGCAGACCACGGAAGTTACTCCATCTCCCACGGTCCAAAGGCGGAAATCTTTGGAATATTCTGAACCATTTATGAACATCACAGCAAAAATGATTAAAACATTTATGGCTCCTACGTAAATAAGGAGCTGCGCGGCAGCTACAAAATGCGAGTTTGATAGAATATAGAATAAAGATATACAAACAAAAACAAATCCCAATGAAAAGGCAGAATAAATGGGATTGGGAAGTAATACTACTCCCAGACCCCCTAATATAAGACCCAATCCCAGAAAGACTAAAAGAAAATCATGTATTAGTCCAGGTAAATCCATTATATATAAAATAAGAGATAAATAAATCAAAATCTTTCATAACTTTATTGACACCCGGTCAGGAAAAAAGAGGGAAATCTACTTTTTTATAATAGTTCTTAATTATTATTATTATTAAATGAAAAATTCCATTTTCATGGATATGGATTGATGTAGATATAGTTATTGGCCTAATCTCTCGAAAGAGTAATTTAAATCTATATATTTGGAAATCCTCAATATAGTCATATAAATCTATTTAATATAAATTAAAACATGATTCTCGTCTCCTAATCAATATAATCAATATAATTATGAATATATTAATAAAATTCTAGTTATTCACCAAATAAAAACTTAATAACTCATTCTTTTAGATCAAAATGAGTTATTAAGTTTTTATTTCAGGCAAATTTAAAATTGTTCGAATTGTGTAATCGTCAATTACTGACATTGGTAACCGACCCAAAGCAATTTGATTATAATTCAATTCGTGACGATCATAAGTAGAAAGTTCATATTCTTCAGTCATTGATAAACAATTTGTTGGACAATACTCAACGCAATTACCACAAAATATACATACTCCAAAATCAATACTGTAATTAAGCAATCGTTTCTTTCTAATATCAGTTTCCAATTTCCAATCAACAACGGGCAGATCTATAGGACATACGCGAACACATACTTCACAAGCAATGCATTTATCAAATTCAAAGTGGATTCGGCCGCGGAAACGCTCGGATGTAATCAATTTTTCATAGGGGTATTGAATAGTTACAGGTAAACGATTCGCGTGTGATAAGGTAATCATAAAACCTTGACCAATATACCTTGCGGCTCGTACTGTTTGTTGGCCATAATTCATGAACTCAGTTACCATAGGGAA